TTTGTAAAAATATATGTCCTACAAGCATTAATCTAATAATACCATATCTGTATCTTGCCAGTCCAACCATTTTGAACGTAGGTCCAGTTTCAGTGAGTCGGCAGGTATCAGTTATGTGGGCCTGAGAACAGAAAGAGAAAAAGAGAACTACTATATGCATTTAAAAGCAGGGTATGCCAGGTTATTAACTTAATGTATAGAACACATTAACCAGAGGCCTTTTAAAGAGAAACGAATGAACTTCATCAATTCATGTGCCTGAAAAAACAACCAGAGGCCAGAATAGATCAGTTATGTACGCCAACTATAGATGGACGTGAAACTGGTAATGTTGTATCTTACTAACAAGGGTTGCTTATTTCTCGTGATTAGCTAGATCAAGAAATAACCCATTACTGGGCCATATTCATGGTGAATATAGATATTTAAGTTTATGTCCGTAAACCATTAATACTGTATAATCCAGATAATATTCATGTTTTACCAGAATATTCATGTACAGGTAATTAAGCCTTATATCCTCTGTGAAGTCATGTAGAAGGATTACTGGTGATATGCTAGGGGAAAAAAGGTGAATGCACGATATACATAGGGTGGGCATGGTGTACATTCTCTCCCGTGCACGGGAGAGAAAAAAAGGCTTTGGCAAATGCCAAGAGGTAGTTTAATGTAAAAATTCCGGTTTTGGGGGCCGGTGATGAAGGTTTGGGTCCTTCTCTTTTGATATTCTAGGAAGATTTGTGGTCTTCAGTCTTTGGTTTACAAGACCAATGCTTTGTAAGTTAAGCTACTAGAATGTATCTAGTTCAGTATTTTGTTTTCGATTAGTCCTATGAGAGGTATGAGTATTAAGAGGATTGTGAAATAGAGGATGGAGGCAATTTGGCCGATAGTGATGAATGGGTTTTCGACTGGTTGGCCTCCAATTCATGTAAGGATTAGTAGGTCAGCAATTAGGCATCAGAAGAGGATTTGGGTTAGTGGTCGGAATAGGGCTGTGCGTTGTTTTGATGTGTGTAAGATTGGTATTGCGAATAGTACTAGGATGGAGAGTAATAGAGCTAGTACGCCTCCTAGTTTATTAGGGATGGATCGGAGGATTGCGTAGGCAAATAGAAAATATCATTCTGGTTTGATGTGTGGAGGGGTGGATAGTGGGTTGGCTGGGATGAAGTTGTCTGGGTCACCTAGGAGGTTTGGTGAGAATAGTGATAGGCTAAGTAGAAGAGTTAGTATTAGGACAAGGCCTAGTAGGTCTTTGTACGAGAAGTACGGGTGGAATGGGATTTTATCAGCATTTGAGTTTAATCCTGTAGGATTGTTTGATCCGGTTTCGTGGAGGAATAGTAGGTGGATGATTGCTAGGCCGGCAATGGCAAATGGGAGTAGGAAGTGGAATGTGAAAAATCGGGTTAAGGTGGCGTTATCTACTGAAAATCCGCCTCAGATTCATTGTACTAGGGTATTGCCAATGTAAGGGGTGGCTGAGAGTAGGTTAGTAATAACGGTGGCGCCTCAGAATGATATTTGGCCTCATGGTAGGACGTAGCCTACGAATGCGGTGGCTATGGTTAGGAATAGGAGGATGATTCCTGTGTTTCAGGTTTCTTTATACAAGTATGAGCTGTAGTAAAGGCCTCGGCCAATGTGGAGGTAAATACATATGAAGAAGATGGAGGCTCCGTTGGCGTGTATGTTACGAATAAGTCATCCGTATTGGACATCTCGGGTGATATGTGCTACTGATGAGAATGCTAGTGAAATGTCTGGTGAGTAGTGTATTGCTAGGAAGATTCCTGTGGTGATTTGTAGGATTAGGCAGGCGCCTAGAAGGGATCCAAAGTTTCATCAAGCAGAGATGTTGGAGGGGCTTGGGAGGTCGATAAATGAGTTATTGATGATTTTTATTATTGGGTGGGTTTTTCGTAAATTTTTTGCCATTAAATGTTCTTGTAGTTGATTACAACGGTGGTTTTTCAAATCATAGGTCTTGGTTAAAGTCCAGGTAAGAATGATGATGTATTTTATGTCTTTGTTTGAGTTTTGTTTTGTGTTTTGAATGGTTAGTGTTGCTTGTAATCTATCTCCTTATTATGGGGTAGTGAGTTTGGTTTTTGGTGCTTTTTCTGGGTGTGTGGTGTTGGTTAGTGTAGGGGGGTCTTTTGTCTCTTTAGTTTTATTTTTGATTTATTTGGGTGGGATGTTAGTTATTTTTGCGTATTCATCTGCGTTGGTGGAGGAGACTTACTTGGCGGGGTTAATGGGTTCGGAGAAGGTGTTATATGAGGTGTGTTTTTTTCTTATGATTTTGGGTCTTGCAGGGGTAGGTCTTGTTTCATGGAATGTTGGAGAGTTTGGTAGTGGGAGTGTGGATGGTGATGGGCTTTGTGTTGTTCGTTCAGATTTTAGCGGGTTTCCGTGGTTTTTTCATGTTGGCAGCGGGCTCGTCTTGATTGCTGGCTGGGCTCTATTGTTAACGTTGTTTGTTGTGTTGGAGTTGGTTCGTGGGTTATCTCGTGGGGTGCTTCGTGCTATTAGATTAGGATAATTAGGAGTGTGATTGATAGGATGAATGAGGTTATGTAGATTTTGATGAGACCTTTTTGTGATGTAATTGTTGTAATGGGGGTGATTTGGGATTTGGCTAAGCCTTTTGGACCGATATTTTCGTATCAGGCTAGGTCTATTAGGTGGGTTGCGGTGTTCTGGCTGAATTTTAGGTTGAGCGTTGGGAGTAGGCGGTGGAAGAGGGTGTTGAAATAAGCTAGTGAGTTAGAGAAGTTGTGGATGTTGGATGGTTTTGAGGGTATTTTGTTGGTTATTGTGGTTAGTTCTATGGATAGAAGTAGGCCTAGGGTTGTTATTATTAATGCTGCGATTTTAATGTATAGTGGTATTGTTGTTGGTAGGGTTTTTAGTGGTATGATGTTTAATGAGATAATTAGTCCGGTGATGATGCTGCCGATAGCGAGTCGAGTGATAGGGTTAATAATTGTTGGGTTGTTTTCGTTTAGCAGAGTTGTGGGTGGGTATCGGGGGTGGCCTGTTTGTACTAGGACTGTGATGCGTAGGCTGTAGATTGTGGTGAGTGAAGTTGCGATTAGTGTTAGGAGTAGGGCTCAGGCGTTCAGATGTGATGTATTTATGGTTTCAATGATAGTGTCTTTAGAGTAAAATCCGGTTATAAATGGTATGCCTGTGAGTGCTATGTTGCCGATGGTTAGGCATGAGGAGGTAATTGGTAGGGGTTTATGCAGTCCTCCTATTTTTCGGATATCTTGTTCGTCGTTTAGGTTGTGGATGATGGAGCCGGAGCATAGGAATAGTATGGCTTTGAAAAAGGCGTGTATGGAGATATGTAGGAAGGCTAGTTGTGGTTGGTTTAAGCCGATGGTTACTATTATGAGGCCGAGTTGGCTTGATGTGGAGAAGGCAATGATTTTTTTAATGTCATTTTGAGTAATGGCACAGAATGCTGTGAACAGGGTGGTAATGGCTCCTAAACATAGGCAGGTTGAGAGGGCTAGATTGTTAGTGGTTAGGATGGGATGTATTCGGATAAGTAGGAAGATGCCGGCGACGACTATTGTGCTGGAGTGTAGTAGTGCTGAAACTGGGGTTGGGCCTTCTATAGCTGCTGGGAGTCATGGGTGAAGGCCAAATTGGGCGGATTTTCCTATTGCGGCTAATGTGAGGCCTAGGAGTGGGAGGAATGGCATTTGATTGGTGTTGGTGAAAATTTGTTGAAGTTCTCAGGTGTTTATGTTTACTGCTAGTCATGCTATGCTAAGAATTAGTCCAATATCTCCTGTACGGTTGTAGATGATGGCTTGTAGAGCTGATGAGTTTGCTTCGGCTCGTCCTCGTCATCATCCAATAAGGAGGAAAGATATAATCCCTACCCCTTCTCAGCCAATGAAGAGTTGGAGTATGTTGTTGGCTGTTACTAGGATTATCATGGCTACTAGGAAGATTAGTAGGTATTTGAAGAATTTTGTGATGTAGGGGTCTGTGGATATGTATCAGTGAGTAAATTCTAGGATTGATCATGTGACAAATAGGGCGATTGGGATGAATGTAATAGAGTATTGGTCAAATTTGAAGTTTATGTTGATGTTAAGTGTGAATATGTTTGATCAGTGGAGGCTAGTGATAATAGATTCAATGTTTAGGTAGGTAAGGATAGTTAGTGGAATTAGGGCAGTAAAGAATGCAGTTTTTACGGTTGTCTTTGTTTTTATGATTGCTCAGTCTTTGGTGGATTCTGTGGTTGGTGTGATTAGGGGTAAGGTGAGAATGAGTAGTGTTATGAGGAAAGAGGAGTTTATTATTAGTGAGGTCATTACTTTTACTTGGAGTTGCACCAAGGGTTTATGGCTTCTAAAACCAGTGGATTAACTTCTATCCTTTAAAAGTGAGGGAGCTGGGGTAGTTAGCCTCAGATATAGGAATTAGCAGCTCTTATCGTGTGTCACCTCTCTCGGTTTATAAGGAGGTTTAAACTCCTGTTTTTAGAGCCACAGTCTAATGTTTTTTTTTAAACTATATTAACGGGGGGGGCTATGTGCCTTGAATTAGTTCTGGTTTTATCATTAGTAATATTATTGGGAGAATGTGGAGTGTTATGAGTAGATGTTCTCGTGTATGGGTTGGGGGGATTGTTTTTGTGTATGATGGGGTTTCACCTCATTGTGTTGTGACTAGTATATATAGGGTATAGATGGCTGTTATTAGGGTTCCAAGCCCTGTTATTAGAATTGTGGTATGTGATCAGTTGAATAGTGAGACAATAATAGCTAGTTCTCCTATCAGGTTAATGGTTGGGGGGAGGGCTATGTTAGTTAGGCTGGCTGAGAGTCATCATAGTCCTATTAGGGGTAGTAATAGTTGTATGTTTCGAGCTAGGAGGAGTGTTCGGCTATTAGTTCGTTCGTAGTTTGTGTTGGCTAGGCAGAAAAGTATGGATGATGTTAGACCGTGGGCGATTATGAGTGTGATAGCGCCTGTACATGCTCATTCAGCTCGTGTTAGTGTTGCAGCAATGACTAAGCCTATATGGCTTACGGATGAGTAGGCGATTAGTGATTTTAGGTCGGTTTGGCAGAGACAGACGAATCCTGTTATGATTACCCCTCATAGTGCTAATATTATGAATGGGTAGGATGGTATTTTTAATGGGGGGGCTAGTATTATTGATATGCGGATAATGCCGTATCCCCCTAGTTTTAGAAGTACTGCTGCCAGGATTATTGATCCTGCAATTGGGGCTTCGACATGAGCTTTGGGTAATCATAGGTGTAGGCCATATAGGGGTATTTTGATTAGGAAGGCAATGAATAATGTAATTCATCATATTGTGTAAGCTATTGAGTCTGTCGTATCGGGGTAGTTGTGTAGTTGTAGTATTTGAAAGGATATAGTGCCGTTGTAGGACTCTGTGGTTAAGAGGGCTACAAGGAGTGGCAGAGACCCGACAAGGGTGTAAAATAGGAAATAGGTCCCGGCGTTTAGCCGTTCTATTTGGTTTCCTCAGCGTGTGATGATTACTAGTGTTGGGAGTAATGTGGATTCGAATGCGATGAAGAATAAAATTAATTCTGTGGCTGAGAAAGCCAGGATTAGTGAGATTTGTAGTAGTAGGGTGATGAAAATGAAGGTTCGTTTTCGTGGGGTTGGTTCTGTTATCAAGCTGTTTTGGTTGGCTATGATTATTATAGGGGTCAATCAACATGATAGGATTAGGAATGGGGCTGAAATTTTATCGATTCCTAGGTAGCAGTTGGAGAAGATTATCAGTTCTGTTGGGGGTTTGAATCAGTGTAGGCTAAGGAGGGCGATTCATAGGCTATGGGCTAGTGTGGTTGGCCAAAGTTGTTTTGGTTTACATAGTATGGTTGTTGGGAGTAATAGGATTATTGGGATAATTATTTTTAGCATTGTAGTAGGTTTAGGTTTTGTAGGTGGCTTGAGCCGTGAGTTCGGGAGGATGCGACTAGTAATGATAGGCCTATGCCAGCTTCGCAGGCTGAGAGAGTTAGTATTAGTATTGGGGTGAGAAAGGAAGATGAGATATCTAGTTCGATTGATCATAGTGATAGGGCTATAAATAGGGATAGTATTATTCCTTCAAGGCAGAGTAGGGTAGGGATTAGGTGAGTTTGGTGTAGTAGGAATCCCATAGTGGTAATAATAAATGCACATATGAAGGCAAAATGTATGGGTGTCATTTGATAACCGTGGAGTTCAATCACGATTGGCTAAGTCGAAATTAGCTGTCTTATGTTAGACTAGTTATCTATTCTGCTCACTCTAGACCCCCTTGGATTCATTCGTAGAGGAGGCCTAGTGTTAGTAGTAATATAATGATGAAGGCTCAGATGAGGGTGTGGGTTGGATGTGGAAGTTGTATGGCTCATGGTAGAGGTAAAAGTAATGCGATTTCTAGGTCGAATAGGAGAAATAGGATTGCTACTGAGGAAGAATCGGATTGAGAAAAGCGGGCGAGTGGCTTTTAGTGGATCGAAGCCGCATTCGTATGGGGATAATTTTTCGTTGTCCGGTTTTGTTAGTGTAAATCAATAGTTCAGTGTTGTTAAAATTACAGGTAGGATTAAGTAAATTGTTGCGATTGAAATTATTAGGTTCATATACTTTTCTTTAGGGTTAAACTAAAACTTAGTGATTGGAAGTCACTTGTACTGTTATACTAGAAGAGTATGAACCTCATCAGTAGATTGATACGTATAGGAAAAGCCATACGACATCTACAAAATGTCAGTATCAAGCGGCTGCTTCGAATCCAAAGTGGTGAGTAGAGGTAAAGTGGTACTTGATTTGTCGTAATAGACATACGATTAGGAATGTTGATCCGATGATTACATGTAATCCATGGAAGCCTGTTGCAACGAAGAATGTGGACCCGTACACACCATCGGCGATTGTGAAAGGGGCTTCGTAGTATTCTATAGCTTGTAGTGCTGTGAAGTAAAGGCCTAGAAGGACTGTAAGGGCGAGAGCTTGAATGGTTTGATTTCGGTTTGCTTCTATTAAGCTATGGTGAGCTCAGGTAATTGTGACACCTGAGGCTAATAGGACGGCTGTGTTTAGTAGGGGAACTTCAAATGGGTTTAGGGGTGTGATTCCTGTTGGGGGTCAACATCCTCCTAAGTCTGGTGTGGGGGCCAGGCTTGAGTGGTAGAAGGCTCAGAAGAATCCGATGAAAAAGAAGACTTCTGATGTGATAAATAGGATTATGCCGTATCGTAAGCCTTTTTGTACTGGAGGGGTGTGATGTCCTTGGAAAGTTCCTTCTCGTACAACATCTCGCCATCATTGGAATATCGTGAGTAGTATAATTAATAGGCCTAAGGCCATTAGTAATATTGAGTTATAGTGGAATCATATGGCAAGGCCTGAAGTTATTAGTAATGCTGCTGCTGCACCTGTTAGGGGTCATGGGCTTGGGTCTACTATGTGGTAGGCATGTGTCTGGTGGGCCATTAGGTGTTTTCTTGTAGGTAGAGGCATAGAAGTAGGACGAATACGTAGGCTTGGATTATGGCTACTGCTAGTTCTAGGATCATTAATAGGAGGAGGACAATTGCGGTTAGAAGGGACAGGGCTGCTATTATTGGAAGTAGGGCAAGTGTTGCAGTGGAGATAAGTTGAATTAATAAGTGGCCAGCTGTCAGGTTGGCAGTCAGTCGTACTCCTAAGGCTAAGGGTCGAATGAAGAGGCTAATTGTTTCGATGATAATGAGGGCTGGGATAAGTGGAGTTGGAGTTCCTTCTGGTAGTAAGTGTCCTAGTGATGTTGTTGGTTGATTTCGAAGTCCTGTAAGTACTGTGGCCAGTCATATTGGGATTGCTAGTCCTATGTTCATTGAGAGTTGGGTGGTAGGGGTAAATGTATATGGCAGAAGTCCCAGTAGGTTGGTTATTAGGAGTATGGTTATTAGTGATGTTAGGATAATGGATCATTTGTGTCCTGCTTTATTAAGAGGAAGTATGAGTTGTTTTGTGTATGTATTGATTGTTCATGTTTGTAATGTGAGGAGACGATTAGTTAGTCAGCGGTTGTCTAGGGCCAGAAAGATAATTGATGGTGTAAGCAAGGCTAAGATGGCTAGTGGGATTCCTAGGATTTGTGGGCTTATGAATTGGTCAAAGAATGTTAGGTTCATGGTCAAGTTCATGGGTTTGTGTCAGAGGTTTTATTGTTTTTGCTGGTTGGGTTGTTTATTGATAGGTAGGATGAGATTTTTGGTTGGAGAATTAAGATGTACACAAATCATGAAGAGGAGAGAATTAAAAGTCACGGGTCCAGGTTTAGTTGGGGCATGTCAGTAAGGAGGGCGGAGGGTTCTCTTTTTCTAGCTTAAAAGGCTAGCGCTATCCTATTTAGCTTCTATAGTGGTTAAGCGAATATTAGTGAGGATCAGTTTTCGAAGTGTTTTAGTGGTACTGATTCCACTACAATTGGTATAAAGCTGTGATTGGCCCCGCAGATTTCCGAGCATTGTCCGTAGAATACTCCTGGGCGTGTTACAATGAAGGTTGATTGGTTTAATCGTCCTGGGACTGCGTCTGCTTTTACGCCTAATGATGGAATTGTTCATGAGTGTAGGACGTCTTCAGCTGAAATTAGTATTCGGATTGGAGATTCTATTGGTATTACCACGCGATGGTCTACTTCTAGAAGTCGGAAGTGTCCGTTTGGAAGGCTTTGAGTTGGGATTATGTAAGAGTCGAATTCAAGGCTTTTGTAGTCAGTATATTCGTATGTTCAGTATCACTGATGTCCTATGGCTTTAATGGTTAAGTGTGGGTTGTTGATTTCGTCTATTAGGTAGAGAACTCGTAGGGATGGTAGTGCAATAGTGATTAAGACGATGGCTGGTAGAATGGTTCAGATCATTTCTACCTCTTGGGCGTTTATGGTGTTGGTATATGTTAGTTTAGTAGTTATTATTAGGGTAATGATATAAAGTACTAGGGTGCTAATTAAGAATACAATTATTAAGGTATGGTCGTGAAAGTGGTGGAGTTCTTCTATAATAGGTGATATTGCGTCTTGAAATCCTAGTTGAAGCGGGTGTGCCATTAAGTCGTAAAGGGTTTAAACCTATAATTTAGTCTTGACAAGGCTAGGTAATGTGTTTTACTAACGTCTTAAGAAGGAAGTATAAGGGTTGTGCGATTGGCTTGAAACTAGTTTGAGGGGGTTCGATTCCCTCCCTTCTTGGGTTTGTACGTGAGCTGGTTCTTCGTAGGTGTGGTATGGGGGCGGGCAGCCGTGTAGTCACTCTACATTGGTAGTTGTGAGTTCAATTGTTATTACTTTTCGTTTTGAGGAGAATGCTTCTCAAATAATGAATATTATTATGATCACTGCTATTAGGGAGATTAGAGATCCGATGGATGAAAGGGAGTTTCATAGTGTGTATGCGTCTGGATAATCAGAATAACGTCGTGGTATTCCGGCTAGACCTAGGAAATGTTGAGGGAAAAAGGTGATATTAACACCTGCGAATATTACTCCGAAATGAATTTTAGTTCAAGTTTGATGCAGGGAGTATCCGGTGAAGAGTGGGAATCAGTGGGTGAATCCTGCTATGATAGCAAATACGGCTCCTATGGAGAGAACGTAGTGGAAGTGTGCCACTACGTAGTAGGTGTCGTGTAATACAATGTCTAGGGATGAGTTGGCTAGGACGATGCCTGTGAGGCCTCCGATTGTGAATAGGAAAATGAAGCCAAGTGCTCATAATATAGCAGCGTCTCATTTGATTATTCCTCCATGCAGAGTGGCAAGTCAGCTGAATACTTTTACTCCTGTGGGGATAGCAATGATTATTGTTGCAGATGTAAAGTAGGCTCGAGTATCTACGTCCATTCCGACGGTAAATATATGGTGAGCTCATACGATGAAGCCTAAGAATCCAATGGATATTATTGCTCAGACTATTCCTATATATCCGAATGGTTCTTTTTTACCAGAATAATAGGTAACAACATGTGAGATTATTCCGAATCCTGGCAGGATTAGGATGTACACTTCTGGGTGGCCAAAGAATCAGAATAAGTGTTGGTACAGAATTGGGTCTCCTCCGCCTGAAGGGTCAAAGAAGGTTGTATTCAGGTTTCGATCTGTGAGTAGTATAGTGATTCCTGCAGCGAGTACTGGGAGTGAAAGCAGTAGTAGAACGGCTGTAATAAGTACAGATCACACAAATAAGGGTGTTTGGTATTGGGTTATGGCTGGAGATTTTATGTTGATTGCTGTGGTGATAAAGTTAATGGCCCCTAGGATTGAGGATACTCCGGCCAGGTGGAGGGAGAAAATAGTTAGGTCTACGGAGGCACCAGCGTGGGCCAAGTTTCCGGCTAAAGGTGGGTATACAGTTCATCCTGTACCCGCGCCCGATTCAACTCCGGATGAGGCTAGTAGTAGGAGTAGGGATGGTGGTAGAAGTCAGAAGCTCATGTTGTTTATACGGGGGAATGCTATGTCCGGGGCTCCGATTATTAGTGGGACAAGTCAGTTTCCGAAGCCTCCAATTATGATTGGCATAACTATGAAGAAAATTATGACGAAGGCATGGGCTGTAACAATAACATTGTAGATTTGGTCGTCTCCCAGGAGGGTACCCGGTTGGCTTAATTCCGCGCGAATTAGTAGGCTTAACGCTGTGCCTACTATTCCTGCTCAGGCCCCGAAAATCAAGTATAGGGTGCCGATGTCTTTATGGTTTGTAGAGAAAAATCAGCGGGTAAAAAACACAGGTAAGGTGGCTGAATGTTTAGGCGTTGGGCTGTAGACTCTTTTATAGGGGTTTAATTCCTCTTCTTATCAAACCCTGTAGTGAAATTCATGTTAAATTGCAAGTTTGAAGATATACCTTTATTGGTGTCGGGGTTTTCCCGCTTTTTAGAGAGCGGGAAAAGTAGATGGAAGCCCGCTGGATTGGGTGTTTAGCTGTTAACTAAATTGTTACGGGATCGAGGCCCGTTTGTCTAGGGAGGCCTTAGCTTAATTAAAGTGTTTGAGTTGCGTTCATAGGATATAAGGTAAAATCTTATAGGTCTTGTCAGAAACTAAGAGGATTTATCTCTTGTTTGGAGCTTTGAAGGCTCCTGGTTTAGGGTCGAATCCTAAGTTTCTAGATAAGAGCTAATAAGGTGGGTACGGTGGGGAGAAGGGTGGTAGACATTGTGGTTATTAAGGCTAGGTAATGTTTTTGGTTGGGTTTGTGTCGTCATTGTTGTGAAAAGTTGATGGAGTTTGGGGATAGTGTAATGGTTGCTTGGTATGAGATTCGTAGGTAGAAAAATAGACTGAGTATTGATATGATAACTATTATGATAGTGGTAAGATATATGTGTTGTTTGGAGAGTTCTTGGATGATTAGTCATTTTGGTATAAATCCTGTTAGTGGCGGCAAGCCAGCTAGTGATATGAGGGTGAGTATTATTATGGCGTTTAGTATTGGCAGTTTTGTTCATGATGTTATTATTATAGAAATTTTGTTTATTTCTAGAGTTTTAAGCATTATAAATATTGTTGAGGTTATAATGACGTATGTAAGGAATGTTAGTATTATAAGTTTGGGGGATAGGGTAAGGATTGTAATTATTCATCCTAGGTGGGCGATAGAGGAGAATGCTATGATTTTTCGTAGTTGGGTTTGATTTAGCCCGCCTCATCCTCCGACAATGATTGATGTTAGTCCTAGTAATATTGTTAGGCGGGTGTTTAGGGATTGGACTGTTATTGTTAGTAGAGATAGTGGTGCTAGTTTTTGTCAGGTGGTTAAGATTATGGCTGTTGTTGTGGTGATTCCTTGTAGCACTTCTGGTAGTCAAAAGTGAAATGGGGCTGCTCCTAGTTTAATAGTTAAGGCTGTGGTGAGGAGGCAGCATGATGGTTCTAGTGATATATGTGTGATGTCCCATTGGCCTGTTTTTCATGCGTTGGCGGTGCTGGAAGCTAGAATTAATGTTGAGGCAGCTGCTTGTGTTAGGAAATATTTGGTAGCTGCTTCGATTGCTCGGGGATGGTGTTGTTTGGCGATGAGGGGGGTTATGGCTAGGGTACTGATTTCTAGTCCGGTTCATGCTATGATTCAGTGGTTGCTGGAGATTGTGAGTAGTGGGCCTGTAATAAGGCTTGTGAAGATGATTATGCTTGCATATGGGCTCATTAGTACAGGAGGGATTTGAACCAACATTTTTGGGGTATGGGCCCAAGAGCTTAATTAGCTGACTTTACTAGGATGTAGTATAATGGGAGTATGGGGAGTTTTGATTTCCCTGGTGTAGGTTCAAGTCCTATTTTTCTAAGGAGACGAGAGGATTTTGACCTCTGTTGTTCACCCTATCAAGGTGACCCTTTGGTTCAGGCACGTATCCTATGGTATTGGTGGGATTCCAGATAGGGCGATTGGTATTGATAGGTGTCAGAAACATAATGCTAGGGTAATTGGGAGGAAGGTTTTTCATAGGAGGTGTATTAGTTGGTCATATCGGAATCGCGGATAGGAGGTTCGGATTCATAGGAATCCTGCCGATAGTAGTATTACTTTTGATATTAATGATAGGGTGAATAGTTCTGGGGTGTTGGTGAGGGTAGGACTTAGAAATAGGATAGTAGTGAGGGTGTTTATTATTAGGATGTTTGAATATTCTGCTAGGAAGAATAGGGCAAATGGGCTAGCGGAGTATTCGACGTTAAACCCTGATACAAGTTCAGACTCGCCTTCGGTCAGGTCGAATGGTGCTCGGTTGGTTTCTGCTAGTGTGGAGACATATCATATGGTTATTAGAGGTCAAGAGGAAAATATTAGGTATATTGGTTCTTGTGTTGTAATGAATGTTTGGATATTGTACCCTCCTGAGAGGAAGGTCATGGAAAGCAGGATGATTCCTAGGGTTACTTCGTAGGAGATGGTTTGAGCTACTGCTCGTAGGGCTCCTATTAGGGCGTATTTTGAATTGGAGGCTCACCCTGATCATAGGATTGAGTAGGCCATGAAGCTGGAGATGGAAATTAGAAATAGAAGGCCTAGGTTTAGGTTGGTTAGTGGGAAGGGTATGGGGAGTGGAAGTCAAATTGATATGGCTAGTGTCAGGGCTATGATTGGGGAGATAGTGAATAGTATGGTTGATGAGTTTAGTGGGAAAATTGGTTCTTTAACGAATAATTTTGCACCGTCTGCTAGGGGTTGTATGAGTCCTTCTGGTCCTACAGCATTAGGGCCTTTTCGGTGTTGTATGTAACCTAGTACTTTTCGTTCAGTTAGAGTGAGAAAGGCTACAGCGATTAGAATTGAAATTATGTAGGTTAGTGGGGATATTAAGTGGGTTAGTAGGGTTTTCATGATTGGGGAGGGGAGTTGAACCCCTGAGTAAAGGGTTTAGGTCTTTTGCATTCATACCTGGCTCTGCCACCCCAATTAGGCCCTTTTTTAGGGCTGTGGTTTTTCTGTCTTGTTATTAGTTAAGTTGTTTACACTAATATGGGGTAAGGCTTGATGTTGGCATAGGCCTTGCCTTTTCGGTCCTTTCGTACTGGAAGAGGCTTTGATTATAGATAGAAACCGACCTGGATTGCTCCGGTCTGAACTCAGATCACGTAGGACTGTTAATCGTTGAACAAACGAACCCTTGATAGCGGCTGCACCATCAGGATGTCCTGATCCAACATCGAGGTCGTAAACCCCATCGTCGATAGGGACTCTTGGATGGGATTGCGCTGTTATCCCTGGGGTAGCTTGGTTCGTTGATCAAGTATATTGGATCATTTTGCCGTAGGCACTTTGGGTTGTGGGTCTAGGTTTAGATATAGTTTTTTTTCGGAGGTTTTGTTTTGTTCCGAGGTCGCCCCAACCGAAAAATATAAGTCAGGTGCTAATAGGTGTGGGCCCGTAGGTGGGTGTTTGTGATAGTTGACTTGTATTTGAAGTTCCACAGGGTCTTCTCGTCTTATAGTTTTATCCCTGCTTTTGCACGGGGAGATCAATTTCACTGATTATTTGTAAGAGACAGGTGAAACCTCGTTTGGCCGTTCATTCCAGTCTTTATTTAAAAGACAAGTGATTATGCTACCTTTGCACGGTTAGGATACCGCGGCCGTTTAACAGTGTCACTGGGCAGGCATTACCCTTAATACTTGTGTGTTGCTAGGGGCTATGTTTTTGGTAAACAGTCGGGCTCGTTTATTTGCCTAGTTCCTTTTACAAATTTTAATCTTTCTTTTATGCGCTCCTGTGTTGGGTTAACAGTTGGGCCTATAGGGTGTTTTAAGTGTTGTTGTTTTTATAGCGTTGGCTGTTAATAATCAGTGGGTTATCCATTATGATTTAAGCTAGCGCGTTAGAGAAGTTTTGTCTTCTTGTTACTCATTTTAGCATTAGTTCTTCTATTTGGGTAGAATAGCTCAGTGTTATTTGGGGTGAAAATTTATGTTATTATTTGGTTGCATGGAGCTTTGACGCTTTCTTTAATGATGGCTGCTTTAAGGCCTACGGTGGTGTCTTAATGTTTTGTCCTCCATTGTAGGTTGTATCCTTTTTCAATTGGGCTGTACCTCAATTGAATAGATCTTAAACTTTTCTTTTCACTTTAAGTTGTTTTTAGAAGGTTTAAGGTTGAACTTATATTCTTTTATTGAGCAACCAGCTATCACCAAATTCGTTAGGCTTTTCACCTCTACTTAGAGGTCTCCCCACTCTTTTGCCACAGAGACGGGTTTTGGCCTTGGTGGTGGCCGCCTTTAAGTAGCTCATTTGGTTTCGGGGGTTCAGACTTTAGGGCTCTTTGCTTGAGTATGCTGGCTAAATCATGATGCAAAAGGTATAAGGGTTAATCTTTGCTTTTTATGGCTTAGTTGGTATTTCATTGTTTTTCATCTTTCCCTTGCGGTACTGCTTCTATTGCTCTAACTGTTTTTTCTATCGCCTATACTAAGATCGTGGAGAATGTTTTGGTTGTTTTTGTTAGATGATTTTGTTTGTTTGGATTTGTTGTTTTTGGTTAGGCTAGGTTGTTGCTCAAAATAGTCCTGTTTTAATGGACGTCCTTCAGGTGTAAGCTGAATGCTTTTAGTTAAGCTATATTTTGAATGTTCCAAGTACACCTTCCGGTGCACTTACCTTGTTACGACTTACCTCCTCTATTTGTTTGTTGTGGCTTATTTAATGGTTGTTGGATGTTTGAGGAGGGTGACGGGCGGTGTGTGCGCACCTCAGGACCGGCTTAAATTAGGCATTCTGATCCAGGTTTACTGCTAAATCCTACTTGTAGGACTGATTTCATAGTTTCCTTCCGTAAATTGATTTCTAGTGTAGAAAATGTAGCCCATTTCTTCCATCTCAGTTAGCTACACCTTGACCTGACTTGTTAGCTGTTTTTAGTTATTTTGCTTACTTTTAAATCCCTCATGGGGTAGGCTGGTGACGGTGGTATATAGGCGGGATTGGCAAGAGATGGTGAGGTATATCGTGGATTATCGATTATAGAACAGGCTCCTCTAGGGGGGTTTGAGGTACCGCCAAGTCCTTTGAGTTTTAAGCGTTTTGCTCGTAGTTCTCTGGCGAGTATTCTTGTATGTTGAATATCTGAGTTTAGGGCTAAGCATAGTGGGGTATCTAATCCCAGTTTGTGTCTTAGCGATCGTGAGTTCAAATAGTTCTGTTGCATTAAGGTTACTTTCGTAGTGGGGTAGTGTATGCTTTTACGTATGACAGTTAGGTGGGGGGCCATCTTAATTTTTTAGATTACATTTTAGTCACATTTTACGCCGGTTTTCTGTTAATTTGAGTTTCTTGTATAACCGCGGTGGCTGGCACAAGATTGACCAACTCTGTTTGCTGTAACTAAGTCAAACTTGCGTTTATTGCTTAATTTTTGTCACTGCTGAAGTACCCTTGGGGGTGTGGCGAAGCTAGGTGTTGTGGGCTGTCGTGGCGTGCCTGATACCAGCTCCTTTTGTCGGAGATGACTGTTAGGGCATTCTCACTGGCGTGTTGATACTTGCATGTGTAGGTTTAGCAAAAAATAACAGTAAGGCTAGGACCAAATCTTTGTGTTTTTGGGATGTATTGTTCATCCATCTTGGCAACTTCAGTGCCATGCTTTGAGATAAGCTACAATAAC